TATTTTTGAAGAAAATTCCATAGTTATATTTATTATTATTTTAATATTAGATTAGTTTACTCAAAGGTTTTGCAAAAAATATGTTGATTGAAAATTATGAGATGCGTAGATGTCACAGATAATCAGCCGTGTCGTTTTTTTTATACCGACCTTACTTTATTGTTGTTAGTGACATCTATAATGTAATAGTTGATGAATTCAAAATATTCAATTGAACTTATTCTTTGAATTGCGATTTTTGCTTATTTTTTTTCTAAATGGAAACTTAGGTAAATGCTTTAGACACATATGTATAAAAAGAACATATTTTAGTTAGCTCCTTCATGCCTACTCTAACTAGTTATTTCGGTTTTTTACTAGCGGCTTTAACTATAACCTCCGCTCTATTTATAGGTCTAAACAAGATACGACTTATTTGAAATTAATTGAATGAACAACTCAAGGAATGTTTCTGTGGGATTCCGCCCATGTTTCTAGTTCTTTACTGCAGCAATTGAGAATTTTTGGTTATTGAGATTCATGGGCAATTCAGATTAATATTTATGGATAGATATTACCTTTCTTTTTTTTTTTTTTTTTCAAACAAATTGAAATGATTGAAGTTTTTCTATTTGGAATTGTCTTAGGCCTAATTCCTATTACTTTGGCTGGATTATTTGTAACTGCATATTTACAATACAGACGTGGTGATCAGTTGGATCTTTGATTAATTAACAAATTTTTTTTGATTGACCTCCTGTGGATTAAAGAAAGGAGGAGGTCAATTTTAGATTCGATTACTGTTCATTTATTTCAGTCTAATTCAATTTGACTTAACAAGAATGGAATCACGCTCTGTAGGATTTGAACCTACGACATCGGGTTTTGGAGACCCACGTTCTACCGAACTGAACTAAGAGCGCTTTCTTATCAAAATAGATAAGACTGGAAAGAAAGGGTTTTTTTATAACTGAAAACTCTATCTACATCTTGCATGCATACATTATTTATCATATAGAGTATAATAAATAAAATGAGAGATTAGGCATGTCCAATTTGAATCAAAATTTCAATTAATTCCTACTTACTTCTCAAAGTAAAAGTAATTAGGTAGGGATGACAGGATTTGAACCCGTGACATTTTGTACCCAAAACAAACGCGCTACCAAGCTGCGCTACATCCCTTTCAATTCAATTGGTTTTTATAGTGTAATTGTAAAACATCCTTGTCTTGTTTTCCACATTCTTTTTTCTCATATAAATTCATAATTAAACTGCACTGCTATTTCCTCTTCTTTTTGGTCTTTTATCATATAAGGTATAATAAAAAGGATTTGTATATTTATGTATATGAAAAACCTGTTGTAAACGAAAAAAAAAGACTTTTCGTTTCGGGAATGCTCAGTTCAATAGGAAGGGGCATGTTACTCTTTTTCTTAAAAAAAATATCTTATCGACTCGAAGTAAAAAAGTAAAAGTACGTAGATTTTTTTTTAGGGATTTCGTGTACAAATACAAGTAGTCTTTGACTCTATACATAGGATTATAGATTAGATATGTATTACTTTATATTTTATATATTAAAGAAATGAAAAAGGAGGATTTTCAATGCGCGATTTCAAAACATATCTTTCCGTGGCACCGGTACTAAGTACTTTATGGTTTGGGTCTTTAGCCGGTCTATTAATAGAAATCAATCGTTTTTTCCCAGATGCGTTGACATTCCCCTTTTTTTGATTCTAGTTATTGAGACGGGTAAGGGGTTAACGAAGATTAGAGCTAGAATCAACTATCTGTGACTAATCCCTCCCCTCTTTTTATTTAAAAAAAAACTAAATAGGATTAGTTGAGTAAAGAAGAAAGTGGATTCAACCTTATCAAAACTTAGGCTCTCAGGCTCGAATGGAAACGAAAATGTGGGTCTAGGATAAGCGTATTATCCAAGATACTTAAATGAAATTACTGTGATTAGAAATTCGAGTTAGCAACTTCTATTTTTGCAACTTTTCTATTTTTTTCTTTTCCTTTCTTCAAGAAAAATAGAAAAGTTGCTTGACTTAAATATACAAAGGAGGTTCATGGCTAAGGGTAAAGATGTTCGAGTAAAAGTGATTTTGGAATGTACTGGTTGTGTTCGAAAGAGTGTTAATAAGGGATCAAGGGGCGTTTCCAGATATATTACTCAAAAGAATCGACACAATACGCCTAGTCGGTTGGAATTGCGAAAATTCTGTCCCTATTGTTACAAACATACAATTCATGGAGAGATAAAGAAATAGATCGAGCCGAACGTCTATCTATTATCCTTTCAAGTAAGGGGACAAAACATTTTTCATCTATATCATTTACTTTTTTTTTAAAAATAGAAAATGGATTTCTAATATATTTCTTATTTCTATAGTAAATATTTCATATTATTATATTATATATATACTATATATTATAGAAAAAAATAGAAATAAACAAATCAGATCCTATTTTGGCTGGACCTAACAAAATTAGAATTAAGAAATAGGATTTTCGGTATGTATAAAGAATAAACTAAACAAACTATGGATAAATCCAAGCGACCCTTTATTAAATCCAAGCGAGCTTTTCGTAGGCGTTTGCCCCCGATCCAATCGGGGGATCGAATAGATTATAGAAACATGAGTTTAATTAGTCGATTTATTAGTGAACAAGGAAAAATTTTATCTAGGCGAGTGAATAGATTGACCTTGAAACAACAACGATTAATTACTATTGCTATAAAACAAGCTCGTATTTTATCTTTGTTACCTTTTCTTAATAATGAGAAACAATTTGAAAGAACCGAGTCGACTACTAGAACTGCTAGTTTTAGAACCAAAAATAAATAAAATAATAGACTTATTCTTTTTCGTTCTATTTATTTAATTAATAATTGAATCAAAATTGGAATCTGAACTCAAGCACGGATTGCAGTTTTGTTCTAAAAAAATTGTCGAATCTAGATTTGATTGTCACGGCGTAAGATAATATAAAAATTGGGAATTTTTTTTTGAATGGATTTGTTGATTTTTTTTTATTTATCATATTTTATTAGACTAATTTCTACTCTAATACTCCCGGAGAATAAACTCCGGGGAACTTCATTTAAATCGTTTCGAGGTATTCTTCTTTCCAATCTTCTTTTTTTAAGATCTCATTAAAAATCATATAAATACAATTCCTATTTAATATAGCTATTTGTGCAAGTATTTTACGATTAAGAAGCAACTTTCTCTTGTACAGATCGTGTATAAATTTACTATAATTATAGTATACCCCTCTTTCACGAATTACTGCGTTTATTCGAGTGATCCACAAACGGCGAAAATCTCTCTTTTGCCTGTCTCTATCCCGATGAGCCGAAACCAAAGCTCTTATTTTCTGTTGAGCAATGGTTCGAGTAAGTCTTGAATGAGCCCCGCGAAAGCTTGATACAAATAAACGAATTTTTCTTCTGCGTCTTCGAGCTATATATCCCCGTTTAACTCTAGTCATTGAATAATTGAAACTTTGATGAATAACTAATCGATTTTATTTCTTTAAGTTATTCTTTTCGCCTTCTGGTCTATTAATAACAAAACGGATTTTTCCAATGTATAAAATAAAAATTCCAATGGCTTTTGCTACTATAACCTTCCCAACCACTATGTTTTGTTATTTTTCTTTTTTTCGACATTTCGTCTTGAAACGAGACAAAAAAATTTATTAATGTATCAAAAAAGTAAATAAAAAAATGTGAATTCAAGTTAAATATAGATGATTAAAGAAATAGTGGATTCCTTCGTTTCTATGGTTACTTTTAAAACGGTGAGGTCCTCTCTATACACCGGAGCCCCTTTCCTTCATTTCCGGAATCTTATTGATAACTTGTACAGTTCAAACCTTTTGGCTCTACCCATGAATTATCCAGTAATAGGTCTTTCACAACGAGATCCACCTATACAGTAACGGTATTTAATTTTGAAGGTTTGCTGGATAGCTGACCCTGTTAGTCCGTTCTTGCAAGAATCGGAGCCGAATTTTTTTGCTTTTAAAATAAGATTCCCTGCTAAATGGATAACGTTCGTTACCAATGGGAAATTTTTTCTTATCTTAAACCCGATTTATACCAATAGAAACCATAAATTTCATATCCAATAGATGAATTTATTATTTTTTTTTTTCATTTTAGATAGTGACTGGAGTTTTATACCATTCACCAGTATTGATTATTGATACTGGAAAAATTCTTTCCTTTCATTTGCTTTTTTTTGTTCCAGCTCATAATCTGAACGAGTCACACATACACCCTAGTACATGTTCCTCGACGTTGAGGGCATCCCCGAAGAGCGGGGGATTTCGTGACATTTCTGATTGGCTGTCTTGTGTTTCTAATAAGTTGTTTAATAGTTGGCATGCTGAATCATATACATAATGGGCTGGTTTAGATCAATCCTAACCGAATTTTTTTTTATAGTTAATGGAATATTAAACACAGAATGGTAAACCGAGTAACAAGAAAAAATTTCAAATGTTTAAAACTATTTTTATTCCTTTTATTCGACCGCTACAAGATCAACAATTCCATGAGCTTGGGCTTCTGTTGCTGACATAAAAACATCCCTTTCCATATCTTCGGATACAACCCATAAGGGTTTGCCCGTTCTTTGTACATAAACCCTTGTGAGGGTTTCACGCAATTTCAAAAGTTCTTCCGCTTCCAGGATAAATTCTCCCGTTTGGGCCTCATAAAAAGAGCTCGCGGGTTGATGAATCATTACCCTGATGATATATACCATAAAAAAGTTCTTCTATCTCGCGTAATGTGATGAATAGAAAAAATATGGAATTAAGAATAAAAAAGATAGAATTGAACAACCGTACGGGCATTTTTTTCGCATTGCATACGGCTATAGAATGGAATTTACTTTCATTTTCCGTTGAACAAAGAGAAAATCTAGAATTGATTAGATCCAGATCAGTAAATTATCCAATTACCACCCTTCTTTTCGTAGGAGCTAAAAATACTATGATGGCTCCGTTGCTTTATATATTTATTTCATCTGTAGTTAAGCAATCCCAAAGTTTCTTTTTGATTCGAAAAATAAGAAAGAAAATTTTTTTGTACTCTTTCAAACATAAATAGAGTCTTTTGTTATGAAAAAAAGTTTGTGACGCTGAAATGGACTCCTGATATAAAATAAAGAAATCGGGAATACTCTTCATCTCATACTCCTCTTTCGATACATAATTGAAGGTTTTGAAAATAAAATAGAGAAAAATATCTCATATCGAATTCAAAGTGCCATGCTATTATTACTTAAATATTAATATTTGATATGGTGAAGGCATAGTTTTCTTTTTTCTTTCAAATAAAAAACTCATTGGCGCCAAGCGTGAGGGAATGCTAAACGTTTAGTAATTTCTCCTCCGACCAGGATAAAAGATCCCATTGAAGCAGCTAACCCCATGCATATTGTATGTACATCTGGTCGCACAAATTGCATGGTATCATAAATAGCTACTCCGGGTATTACCCATCCGCCAGGAGAATTTATAAACAAATATAAATCCTTGGTATCATCTTCGATACTGAGATATACCATAAGACCAATAAGTTGATTCGAGATCTCGCTATCGACTTCTTGGCCTAAAAAAAGTAATCTTTCTCGATAAAGTCGGTTGATTCGGGTAAAATTCTATCCCTTAGGAACCGTACATGCACCTTTTGATGCATACGGTTCAAACAAAATTGTGAAAAAAAAATCAATGTGTAGATTCTACATCCTTTTTTTTTTTCATAGAGATTTTTCCAACTTATGATGAATAATCAAGAATCTCCTTTTCGATTTTTCAAAAAAGATTACTTTTTCGCAATTCCCTAATTACCCATATAATATATAATATAAAAAAATTTCTATAATTAAAATAGAATAAAATTCTACTAAAAAAAAAAAAAAAAGAATTTACTAAACTTATTGAACTTACTTTTCATTGATGTATCATATCATCGAGATTCAACTCAAATCACGATGTCATTTTCTTGTTCTTGAATGGGTCTCTTGAAATTTTTAGGTTTATGCTCTACTCCGGGTAACGATCTGCCCGATTTCGATTTGCCCATATAGAACAAATGTTTCCAATACCGCTTGTTTTTTTTTGTTAAAATTCCCCTTTTTTATTTACTTCATATCTTTTCTTTCGTCAATTTCCATATTCAACAGATTAATTACTTTCATTCAAATCATTAAAGTTGAGAGCGCTATTTTTATTTTTAATTTCAAATCGAAAAAATGAAGAGTTAAAGTAAATAACCTATATAATACAAGCAGTAATTTTTAATATATTCCCGATTGGGATTGGGGTTTTTATAAACGGAGCCTGGATACTTCATTTTATTGGTCCAACCGAGCCAACCATAAATTATTCTAAGTGAGAATATTAACCTGAATCCCCCTAAAACTAAAAAACGGATCGAATTGCATTTCACGCTCCAAATTTTGGATGATTTAATCAATCTTTCTTGGGCGAAATGGAGGATATCTCAATCGGGAGAGATAATGGGGAAATCCCATATGACCCAATATATCTGACAAGTCGCACTATACGTCAACCCAAGATGCATCTTCCTCTCCAGGACTTCGAAAGGGAACTTTTGGAACACCAATAGGCATTAAATGAAAGAAAAAATAATTAAGTACTCTATTTCACTTTGATGTGGAAACGTAATAATTAAGGTTATTGTTTTTATAATATCACCCATTATTCTATTTTCTGCATAGATTAGAAAGGTTTAGTTTAAGAAAAAATTCTTACCAATATAGCCTTCCAATAATGAACAAGTATGAAAGCATTTACTGATAGAAGATGGTATCAACTCCCCATTGCGTATTGCTACTTATCGGGTATAGAATAGATTTGTTTCTCTTTGTTCCTACAAACATAATTGTTCTATTATTACCAACCGAATAGAAGAAACATTAACCCTTGTTGCTAGATAATCGATTGAACAAAAGGGATCCATTGCATAGTTATAGTCTTTTCCAATGCAATAAAGTTACATAGTGTCATTTTTCTTTGATATAAGGGGTATTTCCATGGGTTTGCCTTGGTATCGTGTTCATACCGTCGTATTGAATGATCCTGGTCGGTTGATTTCTGTCCATATCATGCATACAGCTCTGGTTGCTGGTTGGGCTGGTTCGATGGCTCTATATGAATTAGCAGTTTTTGATCCCTCTGACCCCATTCTTGATCCAATGTGGAGACAGGGTATGTTCGTTATACCTTTCATGACCCGTTTAGGAATAACCAATTCATGGGGCGGTTGGAGTATTACAGGGGGGACTATAACGGATCCCGGCATTTGGAGTTACGAAGGTGTGGCTGGCGCGCATATTGTGTTTTCTGGCTTGTGCTTTTTGGCAGCTATTTGGCATTGGGTGTATTGGGATCTAGAAATATTTTGTGATGAACGTACAGGAAAACCTTCTTTGGATTTGCCTAAGATTTTTGGAATTCATTTATTTCTTTCGGGGGTAGCTTGTTTTGGTTTTGGTGCATTTCATGTAACAGGCTTGTACGGTCCCGGAATCTGGGTGTCCGACCCTTATGGACTAACTGGAAAAGTACAACCTGTAAGTCCAGCATGGGGTGTGGAAGGTTTTGACCCTTTTGTTCCAGGAGGAATAGCTTCTCATCATATTGCTGCAGGGACATTAGGCATATTAGCCGGTCTATTCCATCTTAGTGTCCGGCCGCCTCAACGTCTATACAAAGGGTTACGTATGGGCAATATTGAAACCGTTCTTTCTAGTAGTATCGCTGCGGTCTTTTTTGCAGCTTTTGTTGTTGCTGGAACTATGTGGTACGGTTCAGCAACTACTCCAATAGAATTGTTCGGACCCACCCGTTATCAATGGGATCAAGGATACTTTCAGCAAGAAATATACCGACGGGTAAGTGCTGGACTAGCCGAAAATCAAAGTTTATCAGAAGCTTGGTCGAAAATTCCTGAGAAATTAGCTTTTTATGATTACATTGGGAATAATCCGGCGAAAGGAGGATTATTTAGAGCGGGCTCAATGGATAACGGCGATGGAATAGCTGTTGGATGGTTAGGACACCCTGTTTTTAGAGATAAAGAAGGACGTGAACTTTTTGTACGCCGTATGCCTACTTTTTTTGAAACCTTTCCGGTCGTTTTGATCGACGGGGACGGAATTGTTCGAGCTGATGTTCCTTTTAGAAGAGCGGAATCTAAGTATAGCGTTGAACAAGTAGGTGTAACTGTTGAGTTTTATGGTGGCGAACTCAACGGAGTCAGTTATAGTGATCCTGCTACTGTGAAAAAATATGCTAGACGTGCTCAATTAGGTGAAATTTTCGAATTAGACCGTGCTACTTTGAAATCAGATGGTGTTTTTCGTAGTAGTCCGAGGGGTTGGTTTACCTTTGGACATGCTTCCTTTGCCCTACTATTCTTCTTCGGACACATCTGGCATGGGTCGCGAACTTTGTTCCGAGATGTTTTTGCCGGTATTGACCCCGATTTGGATGTTCAAGTAGAATTTGGCGCATTCCAAAAAATTGGAGATCCAACTACAAGAAGACAAGGAGTTTAATACAACATTGCTTTGTTATTTTTTGTGATTTGGCATAGGATACTGGAGCAATCTTAATTTGAATCACCGCCCCTTTTTTACTCTTTCCTTTTTATCATTATCGGGAAAATAATTTCAAGTAAACAGGTATGGAAGCTATAATTGTAAACCACAATCAAATATATGGAAGCATTGGTTTATACATTTCTATTAGTCTCTACTCTAGGGATAATTTTTTTCGCTATCTTTTTTCGGGAACCTCCTAAAGTTCCAACTAAAAAGTAAAAAGTTGAAATAATTTTTCATTATCTTAATTGAAGTAATGAGCCTTCCTATTATAGGAAGGCTCATTACTTCAACTAATCTCCGTGTTCCTCGAAGGGATCTCTTAGTTGTTGAGAGGGTTGCCCAAAAGCGGTATATAAAGCATACCCAGTAAAACTTACAAGTAAACCAGATATAAAGATGGCGACTAGAGTTGCTGTTTCCATTATTATCTAATTTTAAGACCACAGTGGATCTATGATAAAATCATTTATTTACAACGGAATGGTATACAAAGTCAACAGATCTCAATGAATATAATCAGATTTATGGCTACACAAACTGTTGAGGGTAGTTCTAGATCTCGTCCAAAACCTACTACCGTAGGGGCTTTATTGAAACCATTGAATTCGGAATATGGTAAAGTAGCTCCTGGGTGGGGAACTACTCCTTTAATGGGAGTTGCAATGGCTTTATTTGCAGTATTCCTATCTATTATTTTGGAAATTTATAATTCTTCCGTTTTATTGGATGGAATTTCAATGAATTAAATCCACAAGAAAATGAAATCAAAAAGAACCAACAAGTTTTAGCCTTTCAATACAAAGTGAATTTTTAGGGCTCCGATTTCTATTTCTAAATTCCCTTTTGGTAGTTCGATCGTGAAATTTCTTTCTTTCTGTATTTCCGGAATATGAGTGTGTGACTTGGTATAATTGATCCTATTGATAATACAGAAAATGAGTCTGTCATCTTACCCTGATGGAGATGGTTCTACCTCGTCGGATATTTCTTTTGGTATCTGAAACACGGAATAGCTAAAATAGATTAAGAAATATTTGAACTATGATTCATATTTAATATTTAGACCTCGAGATCGGATTCAAAAAAATTTGCTTTTCAAAGAAAGAATTATAAGTTATAAATCGAAAGATTTTTATTATTTCAAACTCCTTTGTATGACTATTTTGTGTAATCAACAGACAAATTTTTTTGTATTATTAGTCATAATAACTATCCTATATGATTGAATCAGTGATGATACAACGGTTCTTACTCAAGGAATCTTTGTGCTTAACTTTAAGGATTTTATTGAATTATCGTGGTTCTAGTATGAATCTGGGGGTTCAAGCGATTCATAGGGTCTTAACAAGAGAAATTCCTAT